CAAATCCCAACTACGGATATATAAGAGCCAAAACTGCTAAGGGCATTCCATCCAGCGTAAGCATCTGGATAATCTGGAATGCGACGTGGCATACCCGAAAGCCCTAAGAAATGCATGGGAAAGAGAGTCGGATTAACCCCGAAAAAAGTGATCCAAAAATGGATTTGACCTAAAGTTTCAGGGTATGTCCGACCAAAGATTTTACCCACCCAATAGTGAAATCCTGCAAATAAAGCAAAAACGGCTCCCATCGAAAGTACATAATGGAAATGTGCAACCGCATAATAAGTATCATGTAGAGCAATGTCTAGCCCAGAATTTGCCGGGACTATTCCAGTGAGTCCTCCTATGGTGAACAAAAAGATGGACCCTACAGCAAATAACATGGGTGTTTTATATTCTATCGAACCCCCCCACATGGTAGCGATCCAACTAAAGATTTTGATTCCAGTAGGGACAGCTATGATCATGGTAGCTGCAGTGAAGTAGGCACGGGTATCAACGTCTAAGCCCACAGTAAACATATGATGAGCCCGAACAAGAAATCCAAGAACACCTATACTGATCATGGCATAAACCATGCCTAGATACCCGAAGACCGGTTTTCCCGAAAAAGTCGAAACGATATGACTTATGATACCGGATCCAGGCAGAATGGGAATATACACCTCTGGATGACCGAAGAACCGAAAGAGATGCTGGTATAAGATGGGGTCTCCCCCTCCTGCGGGATCAAAAAAGGTTGTATTAAAATTTCGATCGGTTAATAACATGGTAATTGCCCCTGCCAGTACCGGAAGTGATAATAAAAGTAGGAATGCTGTCACTGGAACGGACCACACAAATAGGGGTGATCTATGCATAGTCATTCCAGGTCCACGCATGTTGGAGATAGTTGTTATAAAATTGATAGAACCTAAAATGGATGAAACACCAGATAAATGAAGACTAGAAATTGCTGAATCAACTGCTCCTCCAGAATGGCTGGTAATACCACTTAAGGGCGGATAGACTGTCCACCCAGTGCCGGTACCCACTTCTACTAAGGCTGAGCTTAATAGGAGCAAGAGACTTGGTGGCAACAACCAGAATGAAATATTATTTAATCGTGGAAATGCCATGTCAGGTGCACCTATCAGAATCGGAACAGACCAATTACCAGATCCACCTATCATCGCCGGCATAACCATAAAAAAGATCATTAAAAAAGCGTGAGCCGTTATTAAAACATTATAAAGTTGATGATTCCCCCCAAGAATTTGATCGCCAGGTCGTGCTAATTCCATACGAATCAGTACTGAGAAGCATGTGCCCATCACTCCAGCAATGGCACCGAAGATGAAATAGAGAGTGCCTATATCCTTGTGGTTAGTGGAGAACAGCCATCGGACCGGATTTGTCATAAACTTGAGAAAATCGAATTCCCTCCAGACAGAAAGAGAGTCCTTACTGTAGGAGTAGTGAAGAAGTATAGAGAGTTTTTGTTGGTTGTTTTCCAACGGAAAGCATGGGAAAAAGAAAGAGAGATGCATAAACGAAACTAAGGCACATCGAATCGGCATACCGAAAATCCATTTAGTTGAAAGAGAGGTCGGATCAAACCCTTGACTTTTATACGCTTTCTTATGATATTTCGAGTGTTGAGAGAAGGATCACTCAACAATTAAATGCAAGCGTGATCTTATTTTTTTTTTTACGAAAGCGCTCGACATAAGCGGATTAGGGAAAGGCAGCCCCAAGAGAAAAAGCAAAAATAAGCACCTAAGTCGTCCCAGGGAGCGATCCGCTTTAATCGTTATTTTGACGAATCAAGAGATTAAAATCCCCGATCGCTCTTATGACTCTACTATAGGGGGTGCTTAGACGAGTGCCATCTCTTTCGATCTGGATCAAGTACCCATTTAAGGTACTTTCAGAAAGCGCAGCCCACCTAGTAGGGTGGTTAAAGAGGATGCTCCGGATTTCGCCTCTCTTTGCTAAAAGACTGTCCCGGGCATTGAGAAGGAAGGACCGAGAAGATTAAGGGCTAGTGGAAGTCAAAGGTCATCCCAAATTGGAAAGAAGTGAATCCCTATAAAATAAAGGAAAAAGCGACACCCGTTGCTAGAAGACATTACAGTTAATAAAGAGATAAGGGAGAACAGAAGCAGACTCTCTATCGGATGAATGAAGGGAATGAGACCCGCTCTTGCTTACTTTGCTAGCTCAACCGAGACGAGATCCCTATTCGTCTTTGTGCCCATCTCTAGGTAGCTCGAGGTCCCCGGTAAAATAAGTCGTTTTCTCTCTAGGAATATCTATCGTCAACCACCATAGATAGCTATAGCTGTGGCTAGCTTTTGGCTTCACCTAGAAGAAGGATTATTAGGTACAGAAGCCGAACAAAACTTGCTTTATTCTTTCCATCGTATCTCCCAGCTTATCCCTTTCGGTGTTCCCTCTTGGTGGAGATAAATTGACTTGGTAGAACAACCAAGAAGTTCCAGTTCTATCCCGCCTTGACAGATTCTTAGCCACTCCTGATTGGGAAGCTTCCTTTCCAGACACTTCCTTGGTTACCCTGGCTATACGACAACACTGGTAGGTCTACGTTATGCTTACTACATGAACTGAGATACCGGCGTCCACATTCAATTGCCCTCGCATGCAATATTTGTCATCAGTCTTCTCAGTCAACAACGGTTAAACCGCCTTAGCGACCCGAATAGATAATACTGATCACCCAGTTAAACTTATAGTTCCACCGGATTGCTAACTTCTTCTTTTTCATTAGGGACGGGTCTTCCTCTTCCCTCTGCGGAGGGGTATGAATAGGGCATACAAGGGGCTTAAGAGAATGGCTGCTTTGGGGAGTTTTCTTATATACGAGACCCACCATTTGATCGAATTCCTCTGTATTCTCTTCCTTAGCAGCTCCTTCTCGAAGACCAGATTAATGGTCTTCGACTTTGACAGCCTTTCCTTCACACAAGGTTTTGAATCCTTCGCTTCGACCGTACCCTCTTTCTTTAGTAGCGAGTATAACTTTACAGATATCATTGATTTTAACCATGATCAGCCCTGACTTGACTGGTGGGAGAGAAAGTCTCAGCGCTAACTCACTAGACGGGCAATCGACCCTAGGGAGAGACCCGATTCGGCAGGGTCACCTCTCTTTCTTCTATGCCATTAGAAAGCAGTCTAGCAGTTAAGTCAAGAAGAAAGTCACACCACTACTCTATGCTTACCATGCCTAGCTCCTATCTGGTATCTGGATATGTGCTGCCTTTGCTATCTCCCCATCATGCTGTTAATGAATATGATCTGAATACTGGGCTCTCTACAAGCTATATCAGTAACCTGGCCTGTATCCTGCATGACTGGCCTTTCCTTTACTGGTGTGATTGGCATTGGATCATTCTTATTTGATCTTCGCTTCGAGGCGAGGAAGCCGATCCATTGACAAGATTACAGGGGCGCGTCTTTGTTTTGCTTCTGTCTTCTAGGGAAAGGAATTGACTTGCAAACAGCGGCAACGCACCTTAAAGCAGGAAGTCTCGAATTGCAAGTGTTAAGCATATAGCCTTCACATGCCTAGACTGAGAATGATTTCTCTCTTATCTGTTATTAACCGATCGAAACTTTAATACAACTTCTTCTTCTAGAGACCGCCACATCCCAACGGCTAAGAAAAAGAAGACTATAACGAGATCTCTAACAGGCTTTCTTTCGTTCCTGCTTTTATCTAAGCAGTAGCTCTCGCCCCGGTGAGAAAAAAGAAGATTTACTGCATGAACTATTACTCCTATGAGCACTATCTGCTGCCAAGACTGCTACAAGTGGGAATGCGGCTATTGGGACAAAGACTTCTACTGCTATTCCTACTAGTTTAACTGCAAGAGCAAGCGTTTACCCTATCACTGAAACTAGTAAAACTAAATGGGTGGCAGGTGTAAAAGGAACTGCTATGAAAGATGGTACTTAGACTGGTGGAATTAGCGCAGGAGCTAGATGTAACCTGAACACTCCAAAAACTTACTTGGCTAGATCAATTGCTGGCAAGGAATACGCTACAGGAAATAAGATAGCCACTAGTGCAGCTGGAAATAGTAATTATCCGAATACAGAAAAAAGCGGGGTAATCCGCTATGAAAAAAGAACTTTCTTGAACTTGCTTTCTGGAAGATATTGCTTTTGCCTCTAGCTATCCAAAGCTCTATCCCTTTATTGCTGGAACTGCAGGTATTCCACTAGCTTTCTCACAGTAAAAAAAGACTTTCCTTTTCCCAAGCTTGAACTTTTTCGAAGGCAGGCTTAGTTGACGTGGTCAACTTCTAGAAGGATCGCTTCTGCTTTTGTTGAACTCATGGGCAGCTGTGAAAAAGAAAGAGGAGACCTTCAATCAATGCTTTCGGGCGCTGTGTAAAACTGGTACTTTCCTATAGTTGATCAAGGCTGCTGCTTTCCTTTGCTAGTGAATCAGATCTTTGGCTTTACCGTGTTACTATTCGGAGAATGGACTCTGTTAGGGGTGATCTCTCTCTATCTTAAGTCAGTCATTTCTACCGGCTCCGGCTAACTTCCTTTAGGAAGGAAAGCAAGTCCCATCGATTGAGCTGTTGATGGAATGAATGGAATAAGGGCTGCTTTCAAACCTGAAAGAGGTCCAGGTCTTGGAATCGGGCTAGAAGCAGCTATTGAATTTGTTGATGGCGATGTGATAATGCCAGTCGAAAGGGAAAGGAGATGAAGGAAGGGCTTAACTTAGTTATCGGAGCGAAGCGAGATACAACGGCCTAACCTAGTCGACCTAAAGGGAGAATCCAGTTTTTCCCGCTTGATATCGATTGGAGAGTCAATCTGGCAAGAGCACTAGTTCTATTCCTCTTAGTAGGGAGCCGGAGAGACAGTGAGACAAAGAATAGCTTTTCTTCACTAACCATTGCCAATCCTGTTCTCGACTTTTTCTTAGCCAGGAAAGAGATACATCTTGTGTCGCGAGTCACCTGAGTAATGAATTGCTATCAGATGTTCCGAAAGAAGGGAGAGAAAGAGGAGAGAATGGGGATGGGGAATGATTGTTAACTATAGGAGAATTCCTACATTCCAACCTGGTTGGAAGGAAGAAGCTTATTTCGTTCTTGATTGAATTGGTTTCAAATCCATTTTCTTTACGGAATAGTAAAGTCTTAGTCTCAGTCAAAGCAGAGAAGAGATCCAATGCCTCAAACCACTTACCGGTAACACCTCCCTCTTTGCCGGGAAGGGAATGCCAAAAAGGAATCACTAAAATGGAATTCTTTCCCCTACAAAGTGGATGGATAGAGTGCCCAAATCTATTTATCTAATTGAGTAGTTCCCGTCCTATCCAACTCCTGATAAGGGTTACTCTTAAACGAGAGGAAAAGAATCTCCTGAGCGATAAATTTAAAAATAATAAAAAAAAGTCTTTTCTAAGAATTTCCTGTTCTATACTATTTGCTACTATTAGAATTTCCCATTGCTGTAGTAGTACGCTCTGACTAGTGTAAAATGTTTGTTTGATTGTGAATGAGCGAGTCATTTTAGTACTAAGATTCTCCTACTTCATATGTGGGCTTATCGGGCTAAGCGAATCATTGGATACTCCAAGCTTTCTTTCGAACCAGATATTCGCTACGCACCTCTTCCCCCGCCAAAAACCAACTATTGATCTGACCGAACTCGGTCTAGTGCTTATTCCATTCCGGTAAGAGTAAGGCTGCAAAGCATATTGAATGTTTGCAATAAAATGTTTGTGTGAATTCTCCATATACCTTCATAGCCATTTTATTTATTTCTAATGTGGTCGTATTAATTCTTCCAAGAAAGAAGTGTTCTTGTTCTCATAAGTCATTTTATAAGATTTTTTGAACGACTTTCAATGAATACAGCATACGGCCGTGTTATAGCCTAGGGTGGCGTCTTGAAAGGCCTAGCTTAACTTCAAGGAAAGTAATTCAGCCCCTAGCTCAATTACTTTAAGAACTACTCAACCCCTTATGGTATCAGAGCCATCCCATTGGTAGAAAAAATGGGTTTATGAAGGTACTTTGATCATCTATGGCTTCAGAAAATAAAACTCCTATTTCCCTTGATCCTTCTCCCTTTTTTAGACGTTCTACTGCTAGTAAGTTAGACTACTTATATGAAATTGATATCCTTCCAGAAAATCATAAAATTAGTCCTACTTCTCTTCCTTTGGTTAATCCATATTCTGCTTTTGCCAAGTCTTCTTTTTCTCCTATTCGGTCTATCCGGACTCTTATAAAAAAAACTCCTAAGTATGTTAAGGAATATATTCAAGCTTCACGATTGGATCAACATCATATTCCTGCTACACAACAGGAGCAGTTTGTTACTCTTCACATCCCCTCTAACTTTCCCCGTCAGTGGAGACAAGAAGGGTATACCCATATCCATTTTGGAGCAATTAGACTGGCTCTCACTTTTCATGGCAGAAAAGGACTTCCTGTGGTAGCTCGCTTATCTCTCTTGGATACCAGATTTCAAGAGTATCAACATGCTTGTATTGCAACTGTTGAAACTACTCTGAACGCTGGCACAATTATGGTAACTCTTTTTTCCAAATTTGTTCTTTATTAGATCCTTTGTTATTGGAAGCTTTGAAGGTCAAAATTCATATTCTAGGAGCTGCTCAAGCTCATGAAGCTATTGCTGCCACTCTCCATTATCAAATGGTTTATCGTGTGCAAAATCATGCATATGATCTCTCTCTTCCTGGTGGAAAGGAAGCTCTCATTCTTAACATTGAAGAAGGACAATCCGCCTCCTGTACTCATGTCCCTCGGCGGATCCCTCGTGCAGAACTCATACGGTTACTCCCCAGGGTAACTAATTATGAGAAAATGTATGAACACATACAAAAGCCTTTATGCCGAAAGGAGTAAGAGCTCTTAGTCCGCAGTCTTTAGGACATAGCAGTCGGCGCAGTACTTATTCCTGGCGGTTCCGCTAATATTCCTATCAATGAATTAGTATCTTACATGGTCCTCCATTCCTTACCCCTAATCTGTTTGACCGGGGTTCAAATCAGCCTTCGCCGAGCAATGATCCACATAGGACCTCCGTACGTAAACTCGCTAGTCAAAATAAACTTCGAAGCCCCTCTTCAAACGGCGCCGCGCGTAAGGAGCACCGCGGAGCCACTGGGACTGGATGGACTAGAATCTTTGAACTCCTAGCCCATCTAGGAGGCAATGTCCTACTAGATTATATAGGGTCGAAGGGCTCTTTCGATCGAACAGGGATTGAACCTGTTGACTCTTATTCATTAATTGGAAAAATCCATCTCCATCGAGTTCTTTCTGGGATAAGGTTGCTCATGCGTAATGCGCAATTCCTACATCCCCTCCTGTTGTCAAGCTGCTAAATTTAGGAATAAAATGGAAAGGACTATTCCGGCATCATCGAACATACTCTCTCCTTCAGCTCATCGCACCGAGCTTCCTTGCACTATGTGTGGAACGGACTATTATCGGATTGGACACGCCTATAGCTAAAGGAACGTACAGTGAGCCGTAGCGGAAGATCGACCATTAAGGTAAAAGAATCCAGCGATAGAATTTATTTAATAATAATAAGAAGGCATATCTTGTCCTCATGAATTTACTCTTTCTAAGCCACAACGAAGATCAAATTTCCGGGGTATGAGTCCTGTCTTGTTCTTGAGTCCTCTATGCCTCTCATGTCCTTCATTCCGTTCGTTGAAAGCCCCAGAGCTGTCGAATCGAAGTGATCTAAGTCGGAGCCTGTTCCGGTTGGGGAACCATTCCACGCAAATATGGCTGCCCTGATAATCCGTAGCTGCTAAGAAGCCATAACGGATTGATGTGGCGTAGCGGCGACTGGAATCGATCTGAATGAAGCTTCAAGCGTAGTTCTGGGGCTTCTCCATAGAAGGTTGAATAGGATTGAAGAGGTGCCTTTCAGAACTACCGCAGTCTTAAGTGAACAGATAGAACGAAGGGGAACCCTGGATGACCTTTGCTATAGTTGTGAGTCCAGTCCGTAAAGATTCGGCCGGTCTTCCCCCCCCTAGGAATACACTCATTCCTACATACCCAGGCCATACAGTTAGAGCATCTGCGCCCTTATCGATAGTCTATTCGATAGAGGGGACTCATATCACATTTCCGGCTCGGGATGCCCCACCCTTAGGCAGGGCCCTTCGAAGATCAATAGTCGTTAAGTGAGCCGCCCAACGACTGGTGCCAAGGAATGAATTAGGTTAGACTATGTGAATCGACGATCTTAGATCTCGGCGTCCGTCTTTACTTTATATGTAGATGTCTTCTTTCAGCTTCCAAGATTCACTCTCATTTCAGGGGTGGTACGAGCTTGGGTTATCGGCGGCGTGAAGGATACGGTAGAATGTTAGACTTTATTATATATAGTATAGTAATATTCTCCAACAAGGAGAAAGCATTGAAGGGCTGCTTCAGCGGAGTCAAGACAAGAGACTCATGAATAGAGGGTCGATGTAATTGAGCTATACCCACCCACGCCAGAAGGGCATGCTGTCGATTATTGATTCAATTCCCGAAAACCTGACAGCTGCAAGGGAAAAAACCTAGCCAACTAACTCTCTTTCCCCCTCTCTATCTCATACGCTATTTGCAGTTCCATTCTGACTTTCCTTTGGTTCAACTTTTCTCTCTGGTTGAGTACCTTTTGTTCAGTACAACATAAGGCAACGAATGCGTTGACTGGCAAACATGGGAAAGCCAAAGTTAGACTTCCATTTTTATGGAAAAAAATCATTGGCTTATCAAATTATCTACCGAGCCACTCCATGTATGCCTTCTTTCTCTCATCTCCCCCGATGTCGGGAGCTTGTTGTAGTCGGTCCTATAAGGGGAACCTTGCTACTTATTTGCTATATCTCCGCGTCTTTGCGCGGCTCGGCTCGTTCTTCGAGCCCTGCTTCTCCTCACTCCTCTAGCTCTATCAATTTCTTTTTCATTGAAATCTTAGATTAAAGTTCCAACTAATGGCACTTTTCCAATAGAGTAAGGCAAGGAAAGGAAGGTGTGGCATACTTTTATTCTATTCGGTTTAGGCCTATCGGGAGTGAAGAAGGAGAGCAGAGATTCTTTCCGGGATCAAAATGAAGCATCCTTCTAGCTTCTTTAGTTATCTTATCACGAGTTTCCTAGGGGAAGGAGAAGGAAGAGGAACGAAGTGAAAGAATCAATCATAGGGTGGCTCCCTATAAAGGAACTACTGAGTCTGAATCTAATAGGGTCCGTAAGGAGGGGTTACTCTTTCTTTTCTCCTAAAGAGAGGAAAGATACGGTACTCGAAAGAAGAAGGCGGATAAGCTGGTATGGACGCACCATTCCCTACTCGCCAGCAAACATTGTTAGAAACTCAACTCCATTCCACACAGCAGAAGTTTTCGATCTTTGTTTGGGAATTAAGCCCTACATACTGATACAAGACTTCCACGTGAAATTCTGACTCAAAGACCTTCATTATCCACAGCCAAATCCCAGCAGCTCATACTCGGGATCATCTACCATGTCTTGCGAGATTAGCTGTTTTGGCGTATAGTAAAGGGGTGCTACGAATCCACTTTTTGCAAAGCACTGAGTATAAGAACAGCCTGTTCTACGCGCCCAAAAATGAGTAAATTCTTGGTTTTGAGTGGCCTATAGAAAGAAAGATGTCCCGCCGCTTGAGGTGGTGTCACTGGTCTCATACATAAGCCCGCTCACAGAGTTTGGAGTTGACTCCAGAATTGAATAGGTTGTTCTAAGCCTGACTTGGCTCTAGAAAGCGGATTCCTTCTTATAGCCTTATAATATAATAAGGTCAGGCATTGTGCTGTGGCATAAGCTTTGTCTTCCTCTACCCTTGGATTGAGAGTTCATCTGGACTGAGTAAGCACTTTAAAGAAAGGAAGTCAAAGATTCAATAAGATAAGAAGAAAGAAAAAGTCCCTCGATCCTCTTCTCTCCTTAACACCTTCCACGAAGGAAGCAAGTCAACGAAAATCAAACTGGAGTTTTAGGATGAACGGGAAGTGGGAAACTTAAAGCCCCCCCGCTCCAGCCCAAGCTTCCAAGGGATTATGCAGAAGCAAGAGCCCGGGCAGCAGGCATAGAGGATATCCTAAGCAAAAATGCTTTCGATCTCTCCATCAATGATGGTCTTGGAAGCAATGTAATAAGCCATAAGCTCTGGTTCCAATCAAGTAGCGGCACGGAACCGCGAACTAACAAGACTTTGTTGCAAATCTTTATTTTCGTCCACTTCCATCTCTTCAGCATAAGCCTATATCACTCACTACTAGAGTGTTTTTTACTATCATTTTTGGTTTCTTTCTTGTCGCAAGCGTTAGGTCCCGAACAGGAGAGGAGTTACTAGGTTTCGAAGCCTAATGGTATGATTTCATACTATGCTTGGGGCGCTTCCGACTGTCTTAGTGCTTTTGTTTTGAAGTATCCACAATAAAATCTCTCTTTCGGAGCCTGATGTGACTCGGACCTCTGTTACCATTGGTCCTACACGGACGGTTTAACCAAGAAATCTCATAAGAATAAGAGAAGTGTGATTGAGATGAACGGTATGCGAGTTTCATTCTTTCTTTTGTACTTCTCTTTCTTCAGTGTGTACCCGATACAAGACAAGTATGATTATATCAAAATTTTAATATATATAAAGTAAAGTGAAGTGGTGGCGCATCCATTTGATCCCAGCTATCTGTGGATAACAGAAAGAGTTTTGGCTTTATCCTTTCCCGCTGTCTGGTCTAGTTCATCCGCTCTTCACTACCATCTATCTAAGCGTGACCTGCTAAGAAAGTTCCCGTTTGGATATCTGCTTCTCAGTAGAGAGTAGGCATGACAACTAAATCACGAAATGCTGGTTGTTTTCCTACTAACATGAAGTAGGGGGGTGATAGGCTGTAGCAAGCCGAACCACCATAAGCGGATTCGTGCTCATCAATCCTTGCTCGCCTAGCTAACGCAACCGAGCCTTGCTTCGCTACATTGTCATAATTGATGCGCGACATTCATTGCCTATTGCAAGCAACCTTCTTTCTATCGAGCCAGTCAGGGAGGACTTTCTGCTGCTAAGAAAATGTCCTAGATAGAGTGAAAAGAGTAGTTCGTCGATCGGCAGTGAGATGAAATGAAAACCTCAACCATCTTCCGAAGCTTCTAATAGCGTAGATAGAGTAGAGTGGTGAGAACAACTCACCTTTAGTGAACCACTTGTTCACTCCGATCGGGAACCCTTTTCCAGCTACTCGATAAGTAAAATCTTTTATCTTTCCTGCAACTATAAGTCGATCAAGAGAATCTTTTACCACAACATCAGCGGGTTGTGCTCCTTCTTCTGTTGTGGTTTGGAAACTCCTCTCGTCGAGTCTGGTTCCCACCTTTACGATCTTCACTTATTCTAGTTTCAACTCAGTCCTATCTCTCAGCAGCAACATCCGCTGCAACAAGTTACGAAAGCTTTCCTGCTCTCCTTAGGGAAGATCTTTATTAGTCCTCTTCGCTTTAGTCTGTTGAGATGGAAACTTCCCTTTTTTATCTCACTTCGACCTCTGTCTCTGCTTACTCGAGCTAGTACCTACTTTCCATAGTTATTGGTCTGCCTTCCTCTCGGTTGTTGAGTGAGTACCAGAATCTTAGCTACGGTTTATTCTGGTTGAGGTGGAATCTCTCTTTGTTGACCTTTCCAGCTACCTGGTTTGAGTTCACAGCTTCATCCCCGGTTGAGTTAGCATCTGCTTTATCTTTCTCCTCTGTTTCTGTTCCGGAGGCTTAGCGCTTGATAAGTTCTTAGTTGCATCTCTCACTGGTTGTTTACTTACTTTCGTATCACTAGGTGGCAAGGGTTAGTTCCTTTCAGCTGTCACAGGTTGACTTACTGACTTAGGTCACAAAGCTAAGACGCCTATGAAGGGAATCTACTTCTAATGGAAGGTTACCCCCGGTTTAGCATTAACTTCTTTCTTTCCTATTCTTCCTCCGATCTAGTTCCCGAGTTCTGTAGTTCATGATAAAGGGGCGAGTCGGAGCGAACGAGCAAAAGACTTGTAGCGAGCAAGGAGAGGTTAAGAGCATCGTTATATGGAAGCTCCTTACCTTAGGCTATTAGTGAAAGCGGAATCTTTCCTTCTTTATCCTTTCTTTCTGTGATCGAGTGAGCGAGTGAAGGTAGATCTATCCTATGAAGAAGGTTGTCGGAATCCTCAAGTTGAGTCAATCCCCTATTTAGCCTTCTACGATTTCTGCAGCATTAGTAAGAACATAGAGAGTGGTGGGCCAGTGAGAGAAAGTTTCGACATTCTTTCTCGAGATATAGTGAGTGTTAAGTATACCGCACTGAAGCTTGTGTAGCCTATGCGAAGCAAGCCGAAACTGGTCAGTCTCATCGCCCAGATTTCTTTCTTCCAATTCGTCTACTGTAGGTTGGCCGCCGTCCTCGAGGCCAGAGGCATATCCAGCATCATCCGCCGACTCCTGACCGAAGTCTGTTTGTTCTTGGTTGCTAAGGATCCAACTATTGGCTTACCTCAATAGGATTTTTTTTAGCATCCTCGTATGGAGGTTCCTAAGAGTCGGATGACTCTTGCTGTTCCGCGACACAATAAGAGGTACAAACTTGATCATAGTCGTAATGAGAGGCATTCTCGAACTCTTAATCCATTCCTATCCCCCTCCTTGCATCCTGGAGGCCTAGACGACATATCCTAATCTTCTTGAAGGGGAACGGGTATCCGTGATCCATATCCTGAAGCACCGGGCTGATCGTTGAAGATTGCCCTAGCCGCGTTATTGAATGAACTCCCTTTACGTAGATAGATCAATTGAACCTCCCCTGCTTGCCGCTGGGAGCGGGGGAATGAGAATCAGATGAAGCAGCAGTCGCGGTTGAATCAATACCATCAATAGGACTTTTAGTTGCTCGAGCAACAAGTAGCGAGCGCATGTTGCGGTTCATCCCTAACCATACAACATAGGCAGATGTAAAGACGGCTAGAGAGGGGACGGGTTACCCCACTCATGATTAAAACTAGTATCCGTTTCACTTTGGATACCAAAGTCTGTATTCCTGTCAGTTCAAGACCGGGGGGGCTATACGCAAAATTCGAAGGTAGGGTTGATCGACGACAATTTCTTGTTCTAATTCTAAGTAGGGAAGGTTTTCATATGCATGCATTTCATAGCCCCAGCGAAGCGAATCTAATGCTTAGCGGGAAACATTGAAATTCCATTTCATTTAGAAATCGCAACAACAACTCTCGTTCGGTTACAAATCCGAGATTTTGACTGGGGAGATCATAGCAGACGAGACCCGATCCCAGGTTGATCTCCTTCGCCTGGTAGTTCTATGTTCCGTATCCAATAGTCCACCCAGCTACTATCATCGAGGAAGGGGTGCAAGGCTTCGTTCGAATAGGTACGTTTAATGATCCACGCCTTCTGGTTCCGGTTGAATAGTTGTTGCCTCGTCGAATAGCTGGTTTTCCTGATCAAACTAGAGGTTACCAAGCTCGAAAAAAGCCGAGGTCTATCGGAAGTAAAATCAAAGAGGCCACTAGCTTATTCCCCTTCACTAATGCCTCTGACTTCATATAACCCCGTTGAAGCTCTAGCTCTTCTCGTCAGAACACGCGCCTGCCCGAACAGCGTAATCGCGCTTCTTTGTCGGCACATTGACCGGACCACAGTGTGTTACTGAAACGACTTATGCTTTTGCCCGGTCAACACCTAGCTCTGGGTCTGTAGACTCTGGAACTTAAACTGCAACCCCTGTCTCTGTCCCGCCGGTGATTATGCCAATCATTTGCATATGTTGGTATAGTTCAATACATAATCATTGGGTCCACTAACACTATAAGTAACAGTAAAAGTAAGGTAGGCCTTAACGTGGTAAGTGATCCGCAACAAACTATGAAACTACGCCCGCGGACTCTAGATCCCGATCGCTATCCGCTGGATCTTCTAATGGATAAACTTTGACTTATGCTTGCTCCGGAACGGGCCGGGCTATAAATGGATGCCGGAATATTGGTTTACTGGGCCAATGACGCTCTTTCCTTAAACTCCCTTAATCCACCTTAGACCCCCTCCCTTTGCCGGGAGGAAGGACTAGGGTTAGGCATTCAATGGCTTTCGATGTATGATTGATGATGGGCGTGGAACGACGGCAGAGTCAAACTGGGCTGGGCACTCCGCAGTAGAAGTCTCCGAATCAAATCCCTCATTTCCGTGCCGGGCAGGTTTCTAAACTGGGGATAAAGGAGGGGGCGAGCTTTCCGGTTTTCTTCGATAGCAGAAGCTTTTTTTGGGGGGGGTAGACAGATCGTTCCAGTGTTCTTTCCTTCTGTTGAAAGATGAGATATTTCTCCTTGCTGTTGCTAGGGCTGTTTCTATATCATATCTTTTTCTTGTTCAGCTGAAAAGAAAAAAAGGCTTCACTGTAGTTTCTCAGCTCTAAGAAAAGCTTACGCCTGTAGTTTTTCAGCAGACAGTTCCTTTAGTGCATTAGACCTGGAAAACTCGACCGGAGGTGCTTTCATGAGTCTTTGGTAGTAGTTGCTGCTCGCACCTTTCAGTTGAAGGTCTCGTAAGACCTCCAGGTGCTCTTCTAAAGTCTCGTCATCAAAATGAATGAAAACCATTTGTGTCATACGATAGAAGTCCTGTGGGTCTTCGACCTTTGGACGCTTATTGATTTCAGACAAGTAGATGGCTTTGATCCATCTTTCTATGTTTTTTCGTGCGTTGATCTTCTCATCAACTATTTTGATCTCTTTCTCACTTAATGGAGGAAGCTCAGGCAGGTTAACAGGAGGCAGATTTAGGTCTGGCAGCATGGAAGACCAACCCTTCAACATAGAAAGGAAAGAAAGAATTCGTACGAAAACCAAAGAAACCAAGACGGAATAGTAAATAAATTGAAAGAAACTGTTACGTTGAAAGATAGAGTTCATTGTAATTGTAACTTCATTTTCCCTCCTTCGCGGCTGGTTCTGAATGCTGGCTGATATATAGTATTGAGTATAGTAGTAGTTAGTTTAGTTAACATTCGATCTCCACGGAACGCTAAGAGAATTCTGCTTTTTCTGAAAAAAGTGAACTTACGGAAAGATCTATCACGCACTTAAATCCGAACATAAAACAAGCGAGTCATCTTTACGCAATTTCGTAATAGTCTAGCCAACTCGTCTGTGCAATGGGGAGCTGTTAGGAATCTTAGCTTGAGCCTACCTTCACGCACTCAAGGATCTAACTCTCTTTCTTTTTCTTTCGGGCTTAGCCTAGCCCGTGGGAAGAGACTTTAGTCATTGATATCCATATTAAAAGGCGGGTATTCCCACAAAACAAAAGCGCTAGACCCCTGGTCCTTTACTTTAATCAACAAGGCTGCTTTCCCTGCTAACCCTTCTCGCCAAGGAAAGAAGTCCAATAGCAGCTGATCTTAGCTTTGAGCACTTATTCCTTTTGTTCCCAGCTACCTCTGAGAGTGGTCACGAGCTTATTGGAATCAGAGCTTTTTCAAGCATTCCCATAGTAAGAAGGTCAACCGAAGCCAATCCATCTCTGTTAACGAATGCTCCTACTCCTAACGGTTCTATATCCAATTCCTTAAGGATAAGGAAGAAGGAAAGGGAAGGAGAGAACAGCTACTAAGAGTTATAAGAGCCATACCACAGAAAGCTAAAAGGAGCCGGGGTCTACTACTTACTTTATATACGCTAGCACCAAAGCAAGGAAAGAAGGGTGATATTTCATTCCTCTGCTCGGGAGGCATCAAAGAAGTAGCTAGTAAGGGCTGGCTTCTATCCCTGCTTATAAACTCGATTGGCTTCTTAAAGTAGTAGCATTCGATAGGATTCCTACCTCGAGACGTAGAGCTATTAGTTCACGAAAGCAGATCTTGGCCAGCAGTAGTAGAGCAAGCTTCTGCCCTTGTTCCCTTCCGGGTGGGATCCCAACTCCTTCGCTACTGGTCGACCGATTCTTATCCTTCTATCCACCTCCCGAGTTGACTTCATCTCGTCGGCAGCCGTCTCAATAGTAGCATTCCCCGTTTAAGAGGATTCCTCCCCTCCGGAAAGGAAACCCTTAAATGGCCTCCTCCCCTTTAAAACTATTAGCTGATTCGATAAGCTTTGTGATTCCTACATAAAGGGATGGATTCAAGCAGCAGCCGACCGAGGGATTTCACTTGGAAAAGCAAATGTTCCATACTAATGGATTCGGGTTTTGTTTAACCCCGCTTCCCAAGAGGTATTGTTCAAACGTACTTCTAAAATGGGGAAGCCAAAATTAACAAAACAAATGGAGTTTCCACTTTTTTATGTGTATACTATTTTTCCAACTCTCAATGATGAGAGAGCTGACTGGAAGAACCTTCCTTTCTTAGACTGTCACCTATTCGCATAAGGTTTTAGGTTTGTTCTGAAACCTCTAAAACAAACAAGGTCCTGAAGGCTCTTCCCCCTCGGTATATGCTTCTTATTGTCTTTTAGTAATTGTCGTAGGGGCATGGCGATTTCGTTCCTCCAGTGACCAATGTAGGTTTGGGTGTAAAAATAATCCCGATTCCTCAACCCCGACCTACACAAGTGGTTTTAGAACCCTGACGGAACGGAATCTAGAGGCAATGCAGCAAGAGCGAGACCCGGAAAAAGAGCAAAACCCAGCAGGAGAGGCATAGGTGGTAGCCATGATCGTGATAAAGATCAAGCCAGCTGTGTACCCCTTCATTAGCAGCGGATCCATTTCTATAGGCATAGCAAAGGCGTACGTAGAAGACAGCACCACCCGTCAGGGGCAGAGACAGGAGCAGGAGCACCCCTTCCATTTCGAGAGCTAGAAGCAGGGTTTACCCAACAGCATGAAAGGTCTAGCATCAGTCGTTTCAGCAAGTGGTTAACTGCTGCTGCGGCGGTCTGCTGCAGAAGAATGGTAGGGGAACAGTCCTCACTTGGGAAGCGGCCCAGAGAAAACGACCTGTTATACGAAAGAGCTCCCTAGTTTACTAAAAGAAGTCGGTTTGAAATGGGAGAGTCTTCGTCAAACCCCGGGCTCACAAGCCCTCAGGTCACCCTCGAGGCCCCACACAGTCCCAAAAACTATATTAGTAGTATAATCTTTCTATAATATAAACCCCATTCCGGCTACCAATGATACACGGAACACTAACCCACCGGAGAACTCATGCATTCAATTAGAAAAAGCTTCCGGTGGGATTGGCTTTATGTTCCTTGACTGGACTTTCTCTTGTTGTTATCGAGTGCCTGCAGCTTGACTTCTTTCTTCCACATAGGCTAGCCCTCCTCGCTTGTATGCCTTGTGGCGAACTAGACTGAGAATTTCTTATTATGCAAAAGAGCCCCTATCAATACGAAGCTGCGAGGAAGCCTTCTGAAGACTCTGTCTCGGTTGATGCGCCTGCTAATAAGAAAGAATCTTTCCTCTCCTTATCAGTCGAGTTACTTCATACCTTTAGACATTCTCTTTTTCTATTTGATTCTATTTGAGGAGAGAGTATATTCCTTGGCAGTATCCTCTAGTCTTAGCAGCTACCCTTCCCATTCCTCTAGCTCTCATTTCGCGCATGCGCTTTGCGCTCTTGGCTTAACAACATCAAAGAGGAATCGAACCTCTTCCAGTTCTGTTCAAACTCTAATCCATTTGATGTACCCCACCCTCCTCCTTCCTCTGTTATTTATATTTTCACTTACACCTTCTTTCAACTTTCACATGAATTTGAAGCACTTACGAACAAGTACCATAATTAATACCCGTAAATCGGGTATAGAGATGTACCGATTCCCCGAATACCTAAAATAGAGATGAAAAATTTTACATGAGATCGAGCTGGCACATCCTAGTCGACCTTATGTCGGGCGTTGACCTGGCGATTCCCCAATTCTCTCAATTCGTCGATGAATTCGTTCCAAATGGAACAGCGAACCGTCCCGAAGTCGCGCTTGAGCCCACGGAAATGCGGCAGACGCTCATCGATGTCGATCTCCCAGTCGTCATGCAGAACCACCGCGAGTGCACGCTTCACATCCTTCGGATCTTCGAGAGTTATCCCCTTCTTTTGCAAGAGAATGTGGGCTTTGTTTATCATGGCCCCTTCTTCTTTTTCGCAGGCCTCCCTGATAGCCTCAACAGCGGCAGATACGCGGGCGTGCTCAGCGCTGGGATTATTTTGGGGAGGACTAGCTTGGGGCTGCTCAGAAGTACTTGCTTCCGGCTGATCGACCGAGCCCTCATGAGAAAATGATTCTTCCAGTACCCCCAGATCGAAGGATTCCCAAAAATCCTTCGACGCTGAGGACCCCGACCCCGAAGCATTCATCTGCAGTATGAAGGGGGTTTCCGCTAAACTAAACAAAAAAGGAAGCAAATAATGTAGACAATACAAATTTGATCCCCGCGCCCTTAGGGAAAAAAAGATAGAAAGAGCACGGCCCCCGATATATAACCCATACCGAGCAAGAGGATCATGAAAGAATGGGGTGAAAGAAAGGAGAAATAAAAACACAAATAGAAACGAAAGTATTAGCAAGGAAAAAAAGAAATTTCGGACTCCAGTGAACCTTTTGCTAGAATAAAGAACAAGAATACCGAGTAAGATCAAAGAAACTAGCAGTAAAGAGATACAAATAGATGCAAATTCTGACATCATCACAGCCCACTTGCTTCTCTCGCTCCTTGCTCGCGGAGCGGCATACCGAAAATAAAAAGAAATAGGAATACGACAACTACAAATCTACAAAACTATTCCCGCTGATACGGGATCAGTCACAGCATGTAAAATGTTCAATACCTCATGGAAATAGTTACTCGCATAGCCATACATGGTCAGGTCTTTCAAAACATCACATAAATGGACGAGATCCCCCGCCGGTTCTCTTTGTCTTCGAGCCTAAAGGTTTTGGTATTCCTTCTCGAGCTTCAATTTCTTCTGTCAAAGAAGATTCGGGAAAAGATAGAATAGGAAGACGTGTTTCCAGAACGCACAAGATAGGGGTTGAAAAAGGGGAGTTAGCAAAGTTAGACAAGATTGGAATGGGCATAGGAACATGTATCGATGTATCGGATCCGCTAATGCTCGCAGGTTGATGCGATGTATTCCACCAGTTGACTGAAGACTTGATTATTGGTATATCGATCGGTCCAGCACGGATTGAAATAGAAGCCGGTTCAACAGGAAGCTTTTGAAAACACAATGCACCCAGGTAAATAAGGAACGAGATGAATACAGAGGTTAAACGAGCGTCCCACACCCAAAAGGTGCCCCACATGGGTCTTCCCCAAAAACCCCCAGTAACTGAAGTAAACAACGTAAAAAAAGCCCCCATTTCTATACCGGTTCCGGAAGAGCGAAGAACGAGGGGATGTTTTGTTAATAGGAAAAAGAAAGTGTTTATAGCCGTTGCGATATAAACAAGAATACTCATCCGAGCCGCGGGAACATGTACATACGGAATACGAGAATTTCCACCTTGTTGAAGATCTAGTGGTGCTACCCGAAGACTTAAATGAATAGCCATCGCTGTTAAGAATAACCGAGATCCAATGAGAATTTGCACATAGCTTCTGGTCTTTGACATCAAAAAATAAGGTTGTAATAACGAAATGGACATGTTAAAATTTTTTCCTAGCTAGTGGAACAAGAACGACATAGATCTCTATTCAGCACAGCAATCAAAAAAAGAATTTTCCTGATTTCTCATTACATATCAATTATACTTTCAGGCCGTTCCCATTGTAGGTGTCCATCTATATTTATATATAGTTTACCACGAAAAGGTCTCAGAACTCTACCTCCCCTGGAGCCTGCGCGCTCTTTAGCTGTCAATCCACATGCGGGAAAAAAGCTGTCTAACTTTAAGATTTTTTTATATTTTGGGACAGTTTTCTTATCTGAAAATCCCAAAATAGCGGTATTCAGGCACCTACCCCAAAAACAGTTTAATTGATACTTATTAATTGTCTCATAGATATATAAATCAACATACTCTAAATACAAATCTATCAATATAAAATATAGTAAACCTAATCCCCTAGTGGGTTTCGTTTTAGTGGGAACGAATCCTAAGATACTATCAAAGGCATCCACTTCTACTTGAATTTTGTGTATAAATGAATACACCAATTCTTTGATAATAGAATGTTGTAACAACTTATTAACCTTAAGCATAAGCTTATCTCTGTCCATATGAGTAGTACTTGGTGAAAAGTCATAAAGTTTAAAAGTTCCCAGCGTGACAGAAGCTTTCTTTTCTATTAAGGTATCCAAAAATCGAAAACGCAGATAATTTGGATGGAATGGCATTCTATCAGGTAATTGATCTCCATTTTCGTACTCTTTAAAAGAAATAGGATTCTTCTTCATGTAAAGGAAGTGCGCCAAGGACGATTGAACCAATGGTTCCATTATTGGATCATATAGCATATCACATCCAATTCCTCCTCCAATCCCATTGTTACTGAAAGAAGTCATTCTATCCTAAAAATTTTTTTTATCTATCTTTGAAATCATAGGGAAATCCATTGAATTCAATTGATAGTTATGTTCTAAACACGCAAAAAACAAGACAAATTCTCTCATTGGACAGGAAGTCATAAGTTGATTACTTTACTTATCAACAATTTCATTTCATTTTCCTATATAGACACATTGCGCTAAGTTAATCGAACCCTATACCCCTATTTCCCTAGCTTCTAGGCACCTCAGTAATGCACGCTGTAATTATGACTTCTGTTCTCTAGAAGTTGCTTCTTAAATTGATTCCACTTATCCTCTGAATCAATCACTTGATTGCCGCACACTCTATCTACGTAATTATTGTAATATTGAATAAAGTGTGATACTTTTCGACACCATTTATTTTTATCTTTTGTTGGTGATAGTGTATTCAAGATATCTGTAAGAAAATCAGATGGATATGGTTCATTATCATTGTGCTTATATATGTAATTTAGATTATTCAAATTGGAGAATGGATTTTGAGAATATGGAGAAAGGAGATTTATCTTAATAAAATCATTAATTATTTTAAGTGGATGACCCATATTAATAAAGACCTTGGTATATATATCAGGGACCACTTTTACGTAAGGCGGTGTTGTGATAAAATTATCGTGTACGGTATAGATATCAGCCCCTTGACTTAATAGTGATTCTACTACTTTCATGGCAATGTATGCATCTTTTTGATGAATAAAGTTTGCGCATGTTGAGGATTGAGTCTTTCGCTTATCCCTCTTCTGAGTAGGTATACTTATAGTGGCCCTTCGTCTCTTTTTTGTTGTCCTTTCATAAACACTTATATTTTCTTTTTTGAAAGACATATAATCCTGTTTAGTAGTGAAATAAGGTATACTATATAAAACAGCTCTATCCATTGCTGAACAAAACCAACTAATTATATTAATCAACTTCATTAAATTGACTATGTCTGGATATTTGTGGATCAAAAATTCATTGCAAAGTTTAGCGAGGTAATATGAATCCTTTCGACTTAGTAATAGACCATATGTTAGTCTAATATCCTTTTCCATGCTGATCAATGTCTTACCATAGATCAATGGCATGAATAAGCTCTTGATGAGTTTTCTATCGAACTTTGATTCAATTATTTGAATCTTTAACTTATCATTTATGCTATAATGCAAAAATTCCTTTAAATCCTTGAGCAAGTACGTGTATACATCTTGTATTTTTCCATCAGGGTGGGGAATAAGATTTGTTCTCATAGCCATTTCTTCGTTAAGTAATAAGTAACTCATGATCTGATATGCACTGGCAGCAGCATCTTGTGTTATTGGTATATTTTTATAATCTTGTACCCCATTGTTACACATTGCCTTGGCCAGGAACTGAAATGGATCGCTAGCACCCTTAGCGAAGTTTATTAAATTCTCATCTGAAGCATAGATCAAACTCTGGTTTTCCTTATACCATTGAAGAGCTTCATCATAAAGATGGAATTTCTTATACTTAAAGGCAGCAGCAGAGGCCACTATGTCCTTTGTCGACTGGTTGTATTCTTCTTCCTCTTGACGATTGTTTGCAAAGACTATTAAACTTCTAGCTAAATCACGTTCATGAAAATGCAAGATACCTGAGCGGTAGATTCTACCACGGAAGTCCATAAATGCTGGAAGATAAAAGATATATTCCTCGTATGCTGACGCTAGCCTGATTATGAAATCCTCATACCTAGCTTTTTGTGCCCTACTAGCTAATTCTTTTAAGAGATCATCAAGTCTAGAAACTTCCCCTATATCTTTATTCAAGTAATAAGATTTCCTTAGTAAATCGAAGGCTTCTTTCATATTTATGCGTGCTAGTATTCTTGGCATAATAAGACCAACTTTTTCTAATGTAGGACGGTTCTTATTAATGAACTCCAATACCTTTATCTGAAATCCTTGTTTCTGAAGCCCATTCAATATGGAACACATTTCCTTATAGTTATTATCATATAATTCTATATTGAAATTGTTTAGGTTATGGGATGATAGAAGACCAACTCGTAGATATATACCTAAGGTAGGACTGGTTAAGTAACCACCTCTCATATCCGATAACTCTAAAGGCTTATTTTTCTCTTTTATTTCAACTAAGTCTTCATATATTTCCTTTGTTAGTTTCCAATCTAAGGGCTTGCAAACCATTGGAAGATTGAGTTTCAAGGGAAGAATACTTAAGTCAAAATTACATACAGCGAATAAATTGTATTCTACATGAGCTTTTCCTTTATCTTTCACAACTGCTTTCTTATCATCAGAAACAAAGGACTCAATATAGATCACTTGTCTTTCAATCATGAATTCAAGCAATCTTCTACCTATTTCAATCAAATTGGGTACCTTTTTTATGCTTAATAGCACCTTCCTTTCTACTATCAACTCTACAACTTGTTGCTTTACAACTTTTCATTTTATTATTATTAATTATATTTGCCTGTGTTATAACAGTGTTTTCTAGAAGTCCCAACAATGTGGAGACCCTCACAATCGAGGACTCTTGAATACTGTTGAAGGCAATCCCTAGGACATATATAATTATAGCCTCCAACGTATATTCACCAAACTGTGTAATAGTTGTATTATACATATCTTGAGGAATGTATTTATACAAATATAATTTAGCGCTTATAAGATCCTTATCTATCAATAGTCTGATTAAGTTTGGAGTATCCTTAAATATACTACCTTCATCGAATTTAATCGTTAAATCTTCAATCCTCGTCTGTAACTTATATAATTCATTTTCCGATATATCTAAAATATTATTATATATTTTAACTTCTTTCAATAATTTAAATACTTGTGTATTATACCATTCATCCCCTTTGTTATATTGTCTTATATCTTCTAGATCCCTATACAATTGATTCCAAAAGTCATTGATGATAGTATCAGCACAATTCGAATATGACCTCTTTCTATTTAATTGCCAACCTATTTTTATTTTACGTAAATAGGTAAACGTATTGTTTTGTTTTTTTGTTGTCATGTTGTTGAAAGTATTATCTTTGCGTTCCCTACAATTATCAGGGGCTCGCTCTAAGAATTCTAGATTTTATGTTCCCCCTCCATTCTTCTCTCTTATTTCTTCCTTGTCGATTCTTCCCTTAGTTCCTACTATTATTTCGACCCTCTTCTCTTATGATATTTCTATTGCTTCAACGGCTACTTCTCTTCTCCCTATAGCCCCCTCCGAAAGGAGAAAGAATTGAAGATTTTAGTGAAAAGGAATCCCCTGATCTAGTTGTTTGCCTACCTATTTGCTTTCCCCAGCAGAGCAATCAATAGATCTACTTCCTTTAGAACAGACAGAAGTGAAGGCCTTGCTACATACGAAATTGGTACAGGCAGAGGTAACTAAGGCTAAAGGAAAAAGGCTCAGCAAAGGCAAAGGCTCAAAGCCAAGTTGTTGGAAATCGTATGCGCCGTAGCCGTCCAATAATGCATTACCACGTGTCGGCATAGCAGGTGCATGAACCTAGCCCAATAGAATAGTCAAGTTGTGTACAAGTGAAATGTTCCTCGGGGAGTGAGGGCAAAGCATAGACTTTCATCCAAGACTATATCACCTTTCAAAGAGCAAGAATAGTCAAAAAAGGAAGTGCTTTAGGTGGATCTACTATTCCGGTTGGGGAGCTACTTTCACTTTCATTCCCTAGGGACGGAGTGACTCTACTTTCTAGTAGAGGGTTCCGAAGGAAGCTCGACCGTAGGGAGAGGAGCGAAAGAGAAAGTGGCGCATTCATGGTGTCTGGAATCAAGGTCAACAAAATGAATCTATCTAGGAGGAGCTTAGTTCTATGAACGGAATTCAAATAAACCGAGAACGACGGTCAAACTGCATGCAATCGACAGCCAAAAGAGAGAAGCCAGTCGCGGCACACTGACTATATCCTAGCCCGGTGACCAGAGTGATTGTCCTACGGAGCGAGCGACAGAGGAAAGGATGGCACCGACCAAAAAAAGCCAAAGATAGGGAGCAGGTATACCGGGTTTCAAGTCCTTGAATTGCCCACAAGCTACACAACCTTCGGGATCTCAAGCAAAAGGAGAGAGGTGAAACCCGACTTTGGGAAGTTAGCTCTTGTATGAGGACCCCATATACATACGGCTTTCTTTCATCACTCCAGCACAAGGATAGAAAGAGTAGAAACATAAGGAAGAACTCTACCTACCAAGTCTACCAAGTAAGTACCGAGATTTCCTTCCCATGTAGTTTCCCTTGTCAACAACTGAATTCTCTCAAGACTCCCCAAGACCAAGGGTCGCATACAGACCATAAAGACCCCGAAGGGTCGGGCTTGACAAAGGACCAAGGTTTGAGAGTGGATTTTCGTTCCTTCGTTCGGTCCTTCCCTTACCTCCCAGTTGGGATATCGAGCGCCATGGGAAAGTCCTTCGACTCTCTTATTTCTTTCACTCTTCGCTAATTGCAGATGTAAAAAACTACTGGGATTATTCGCTTTGCTCATTCCCAGGGTTGTTTTCTCTTTTCAAGGTACCTTGTTTTTATACCATGATACTGGACCGGGTTGACTGCAAAGTATAAAGTCGAAAATCCTTCCACCGAGCCCGCCCGGCGATTGAGGGACTAGATATCTTCCGGAGAAGATCGACAACAACAATCAAGTCTTTCTCTGTGTCTTTAACTGTCCATAGGACCTTGAAAGAGGAAGAGATCAAAGTACTAGAGTTCTCTCTGTCCCTCGGAGCTTGAAATGGAGATTCTAACTGGTAGTACGACCTGGGGAGTCGTTGATTTTTGGGAAGAGGGTCTCATCGCCCGGAAAAGATGTTAGATAGCGTTGATGTATCTATCTGCAGTAGGACTTAAACAGTCGTCGAGGACACTAGCGGCACCTACAGGTCCCTATTTGAATTCAGTTTTTCGTAAACCAGAGGCCCTTCCCCTCTTTCTTTCAATTAGAGTGTAGCCTCTAAAAAGTACTCTAAAGGGTATCCAAATGGTATGGGTACTTTCCTCTAATGAGGAGTCTACTTTGCTTGATGCGCCCGTTTTTTAGCCTAGTATGTGGACGGAATAGCTTTCCAATTAACGAGGAGGTACTCTTAGCTAGCCTTCGGAGTCGCTTTGTTTTGTCTAGCCAGGAGCGAACAGATAAAAGCTATACCACACACCTGCTGTCTTCTTCAAATCGACTGGAGACCGACTCTTGACTTTTGCATCCCTCCATTTCTAGGCCCCTTTGCCCAGAGGGATCTATTCCCGAATGGCTGACTCACCGAAGGAGGGGATCGACATCCTCCTTCTCTTCCACAGCTGCGCAAGCTGTTTGGGCCTCTCCACAAGCTATTTCCGTTTCAGCTAACGCACGTTCTAGAACTGCACGAGTGGGGGCGGGCATCAAAGATGAAAATGAAAGCGGAAATCTTTATCATATGTGCAAGAATATCATAAACTCTCTGGAAGCCTTTAAGTGAACATAGGGTTGCTGCATCTGATATTACCGCTCCGTGGGGATCAATGCCACTCCGGAAGGCGAGGAGCTTTTAAGCGACTTTTTCCTTCTTTATTTAATCCTTGGAAGCTTTCCATGTATTGCATGGAGCTCTGGATTGACTTCAAGGAAAGATAGGATGGGGCATTTCCTTCAAATCTCCGTCTTGCTTGGTGATATCCTTATTCCTTTTCTTTAGTTCTTTGAAGCAAGTTACCTTCCATTCTTCTAAGCATTAAGTCTTGGTAGTCTCTCCCATTGTTGTCAGGCAGTATTCTAGCGAGTGAATGTGTATGAGGGCTCATTGCCGTCTGTCTTAGTAAGCCGTACGCTTCTTTCTTGCTTCAGTGAGCGAGTACTTTTTTCTCTTTCTAAGCCGTCGAAGTCTTCCAATCGGTGACTACGTTACTTCTCTCTCCGGCTATTCCTAATAAATATTCTATGTCCGTCCAGTACGGATCCTTCCCAGCCTATCGTACGTATTCCCGTAGCCCCTAGGCCCATATCCCCTAGCCCTTAGTCTCTTTTCCTTCCAAAGCTAAATAATCAGTCCTGTAGCTTATTGCGCTCGATCTACATCCTGCCTAAAAAACTCGATCTTGCTCTTCTTCTTACACATAGAAGGTTTTTGCTCTCGTATTGTGGGTTTCCACTTCGTTCAGTTACATTATTAGGGCTCTACCCAACTCTACTTTGGTGATTAAGTTCTGCTTTAGTCTATTATATACATATCTATTTTGATCTGGTTTACCGGAAAGTCAGTAGTTGGGTTGAAATGGGTATACAAGAAAAACACTCGGTTTGATGGCTCAGTTAAGCGCTACAAAGCTTGTTTGGTAGCCAAGGGTTTTACTCAGGAATATGGTATTGATTATGAGGAGACATTTGCCCCTGTAGCCCGCATCACATCTGTACGATCATTACTTGCAGTTGCTGCTGTTCGTCGCTGGGATCTCTTTCAGATGGATGTAAAAAAATGCCTTTATTAATGGCTACCTTTCTGAGGAAGTTTATATGCAACCTCCTCCTGGCTATGATCATCCGCCAAACAAAGTATGTCGTCTCCAGAAAGCGCTCTATGGCCTCAAACAGGCTCCTAAAAGACTTTCCTTCGCACTTTGTGGCTGCTAGTGAAGTGTAAAAATGCCTAGTGAAATGCTATCTCGATTGAAGCTATCTTGCTCAGTGGATTGATTGTTAGCCAGTTGCTTTTGATTTTCCTTCCTTGACCCAGCAACTTTAATAGCAGGAAGCCTGGCTACTTTCTTTCGAGACGACTAAGTAGTCCTATATTCCTTCTTTTTTTCGAAAAAAGAGTGAAACTAAATCTCCTCATGCCATCCCACGCTATCGAACCAGACTAGCTCCGTTTATGGGTCCTTAACCTGAAGAGAGAGACCCCACCTAGACCTATTTTAGTTGAGTTGCCTCGGGGGGACTTAACAACTAACTAGTTCCTTACTTATCGTGCCCCATAGCCTTTTTATTTGGCTAGAATAGCTCTATTAATCTTTCTCATCTCTCCAGTGTCTCAGATCCGAATTTTCTGCTGTTCAAATCAATCTCCGAATCGCTGACCTTGAGGCGGGAACTCAATCAAAGAGAATGGAATCCGGGCGGGATTGTTCTTAAACTAAATCCTATACTTACCTTTGAGACGCTGCTTCAAGCAAAAAGTCAAGACTATCCATGGGGGGAGCAGCATCTTCCTCTAAAAGTCGAGGGGGGCACTGTCCTCCCGGGAACCCCCTCTGTCCTCCTTCGTCTTGCGCGCCAGCTACGTCCTCTACTGAATTTTTATATTTCCTTTCTACGTCCCAAAGAATGGCTTTTCTCGTTTGTGAAAAGACCTAAGAAAATAAGATAAGATATGAGCGAGTATGGGAGAATCCGGTTAAGGAAACAAACAAAGCCTTTCGCTAAGGTAGGATCCTCAGGATGAAAGGGGTGTGATTTCGGTTAGCGAGGATAGTGACTTAGACGAAAGGGCTATAGGGCAGTTTCCCTCATAAAGAGATGCACCACTTCTACAGACTGGACTAACAGATGTAATATCATAGGATATTATTTTACCTTATCTGACACAGACCATTTCGAATGATAGCAGAATGACTCAAGGCTAAGGCATTGGGCCAAGCAAGAATAAGAAGAGTAAAGCCTAAATTCAGTCTAGACTGCGGTATGGTATGAAATAGGTTATGAAGCGCGGGATCACTCGACGAAGAATCCGAGTCCGACCCCAATCCATACTTAGTAGAGTGTTTACAAAGGTACTCCTAATGTGCTTGAAGAGCAGCCTCCTTCCGTCACATCCGAAGAAGGAACCAGAACTTGGAGGGAAGCTATACCAGCTCTTTCAGTTCAAGTGCAGTTGACGAAGGAAGAAGGCAGAAAGGCTATAGAATTGTATTACGACGCTATGTCTATGGAAAAATCAGTCATGAACCAAACCCCCTGTTTTCAGGCTCTCATGAAGCCTTAGGGCGAAAGCTATTATTCCTCTAACATTGGGAACTTCGCTCACTTCCTCAAACACTTGAGACTGAGGCGCATTCGAAAGAATACATCTATGACTAGAGAATTAGGTATAGGAAGAATAGATCTACGCTTCGAGCTGCTTTAGAGCTAAAGTAGTCTTTCCTCGTCAGCAGTCACGAGACTGTCTCCCTTCTATTAATGAATTTATGGCACCTTTCTTTCACCGAAGGTGCTTGATAACCAGGCAGGAATATGAACCTTTTCTATATCCAATTATGCTCAAAGCGACCTTAGCCCAAAAGGCTTTACCATCCGCTACTAAGATGAGTTTAGCAGGACGTAAAGAATGAAAATGATAGGACTCGGTGAATACCAATCCGATAGATATCTCTCTTCTTATTTATAGGAAAGTCCGCTCAGTGGTAGCATGAAAGCGGATAACCAAGGTAGGGTAGGTCTTAGTCTCTCCGGGTATGAGCTCCCAAATCATTTAATTTAATCCGGAGGTGACTCCGCTCCTTTTCTCAGTGAAGGATGAGTTTTTGCCTGTGTTCACATCTTCTCCTTCCTGGGGAATAGAGACAGAGTGAAATCAATCTCCTCAACTGGTGATCTTCTTCTTCCCTTCTCGAAAGAGTCAAAAGAAATAGAATCTTCGCTACGCCCCCTTTTGCACTCCCAAATAAGTTAAACCGTCACTCATCCCTGGCTTGGCTACGAAAGATAGCTATGAAAACGCATCTCGAACATCTTTTCGTTACCGATCTGATCTGGCTATCTCGAACGAGTTCAAAGATCTCTCCTCTACGTCGGCCTTACGAGTGCTAATTGAAGTATTCCCAGCACGGTTCGTCGATTACCGGAATTGGAGGGAAAAGTAACCATCCCCTTTCTTTTCCTATGTTACAGAATTAGTCAATCAGTCTATTGACTCCCTTACTAAGCTTGAAGTAAAGTAAAGACTTTTCTCATTTGAAATATAACTAGTAAAGGAACCGGTAGGATTCTATTCTGACTTCCTTCCTGAGAAGGATTTGCTGTTTCCTCCTTTACCATTGCTGCTTGATTAGAAACCTGCTTCCCCCTTCTTCACCTAAGGCAGTGAATTCAGACTCCCTTGAAGAAAGGGGGCTAACCCTATTGCCAAGCTAAAACGCTAAGCCCGGAGATGCCGTATGCTAAGATGCTTTGACCAGTCATCCCCCCTCAGCCACGAACTCCGGCCCTACGTTCGAAATAGCACTAAAGCGCGGAAACCATTAAGCGTGTGGAATCAGTGTCCTAAAATCGAATAAGTCAATTTTGAATGAGAAGATTGTTCTATGGTTCGGGGAACCGATAGCATCCACTCTTGTGGCAAAGCCGTGACAACAGAATCTTCTTAAGCGGAGAAGGAAGTACTTTGGCCGGGAATGGCCAAGCCCCCAGCCGTGTGAACTGAACTTAAAGTTCCAGCAGCCGTACGAGGATGTCCTTTAAAGTAGGAGCTAGCTCAAGCTCAGTCTTGGAGTCGG